ATCCGGCTGTAATTCTTCATATAATGGATTACCAAAATTTAGTATTACTGCCGGCTGTATTTCCTCATCTTCATATAATGGGTTGTCATTATTTAGTATTACTTCCTCTCGATCTAAATCTAGTTCCTCGTCGTCCTCCTCGGACGATTGGAATTGTTCCTCGATGTCATTCCAGATCCTCTCAATCTGGCTTGGAGTAGATCTCTGTCGAATCAATTGAACCAATTCCTCTTCCTCGTCGTCCTCCTCGGACGATTGGAATTGTTCCTCGAAGTCATTCCAGATCCTCTCAAATTGAACCAATTCCTCTTCCTCGTCGTCCTCCTCGGACGATTGGAATTGTTCCTCGATGTCATTCCAGATCCTCTCAATCTGGCTTGGAGTAGATCTCTGTCGAATCAATTGAACCAATTCCTCGTCGTCCAAATCATCCGGCTTTAATTCTTGAGATAATGGATTATCAAAATTTAGTATATTTTGATTGACTTCCTCTCGATCAAAATCTAGATAAAATAAAGGATTCCAGGGAATTGATCTCTGTGTTGCCAAAGCTTCTTTTTTGAATCTTTCATTCACAGATTCCGTATATCGATGAAAAGATTTTTTTTGTTTTTCTGCAAGTGGAACTCTGCGGATTCTAGTATTTAATATATTAGCCTTACCTTTCGTAAGCGACGATAGCATGAAACGACCATAATGTAAACTACGACTTTGGCGGATAAAGGAAACAGATTTCCATTCATGTTTATTGGTCATAGGTTCGATTTCACTTCTGTTAGTATTTCGAAAAAAAGAAAATGTAGGGCCAGGTATAATAGTTGATACCCGAGACCAAGTGACTATTACTCGAGATCGAGTTACTATTACCAAAAATAGTAGAATTAGAATTCTTTTTACTAAAAAAAGTAGTTTTTTTTTTACAATAAAAAGTACTTTTCTTCTTTTGAAAAAAATCCTAATCCGTCTTGTGAAATTCAAAAGTACTTTTCTTCTTTTGAAGAAAATTCCAAAACGCCTTGTGGAATTTCCCGTTTTATTTGTTAGCATAATTTCTCCTTTTTTAGTTGGTAGTTTTAAAATTGATATATATAACAGCTTAATAAATAAGATTCAATTTGTCAAGGGTTGCGAAAGTAAAAAATTATTTTTTTTATCTTTTTTTTTTATTTCCCCCCCCCCCTTTTTTTGCATGGTAAAGATTGATTGTTATTCTATGTCCTATAGATCTATCAAAAACAGGTCTAAATACATCATAACATGGAACCAAGGCCCTTGTATGAGGGTTTCGAATATTGAGAAAAAATCTTTGCAATACCAATAAAATCAAATAAAAACCTAAATCAAAATAAATACCTAAATACAAAGTTATACATTTATTCTTGAATTAAGTAATAATTATTAGTAGCATAGCCAAAAAGCCTTCTTCCTTATTAAGAATATCCATTATTATAGAACAGAATTTGATAAAAGAAGCTCTTTTGCAATAGAAATAAAGATGAGGAAGGGGTTACCTCCTGCTAAGGCAAAGCCTTTATTTAATGAAATTCTTTATTCTTTCATTAAGAACTAATCCAATCTCCCCAAGTAGGATTCGAACCTACGACCAATCAGTTAACAGCCGACCGCTCTACCACTGAGCTACTGAGGAACAACGGCAGATTCTACCTCTTAGAGTTCAACTTTTGTTCTCAACCAATAAACAATATAAGTCCCAAGCTTACTTCGTAACTCTCGGAACTTCGTTGTAGTGTCGTCTCATTTCATATATGCAAGATAGTATTCTCATATTATCAATATTTTTATATTATACTATAATATATATGCAAGATGATATTTCCATATCATCAATATATGAATAATATATGAATCTCTCGAATATATATGTCAGACATCTTTTTTTTTGAATCCATTCTGTCTTACTCTATCAAAAAAGCCTTTCAATCTATGTATCAAATAGAATCTGTGTATCAAATAGAAGAAAAAGGAATGAAGACAAGAAATCATGGATTTTCACGTTTGCTTATTCAAGTGAATAAAAGATAGATTTTTGACTATTGACAACCAATTGTTGAATTATTATAATAGGACATAGAATAACAATCAATCTTTACCATGCAAAAAAAGGAGTAATCAGCTGTGATAGGTGAAAAAAAAAGGATTGTCAAAAAAAGGATTGTCAAAAAAAGGATTGTCAAAGAAAGAATTGTCAAAGAAAGAATTGTAGTAAAGAAAAGATTTGTAGCTAAGCATTTATCGGAAACATTTGAAAAAATCAAAAAGGGGGAGGAGAGAGAACTAATAGTCACTTGGTCTCGGGCATCAACTATTCTACCCTCAATGGTTGGCCAAACATTCATGAAACTTTTATTTTTTTATTTAATATCTTTAACTTTTATTTTTTTATTTTATATCTACTAAAGAGAGGTGCAATATGACAAAAACCAAAAAATCTTATCAATCTGTTCTTGTTGATATGATTATTCACTTGCGGACTCTGGAGACGGAAGAAGCATTCGCTTCCTACCAAATCCAGGACTTATTTTCTTCCGGATTGATGTCTATTTTTAGTCTTAGTCGCTGCGAGTTCCAGGATGTTAATCTACATATCAATTTAAATGTTTTCTCGTCTGGGGATAAAAGAGAAAATTTCAATGTTGACTGGTCTACGGTTGACAGGCAAAATTTCAATCGTAAATTTTGGCGTATTTTGGATAATATGGCCAGGATCAAAATCTTGGAAGTGCAATTAAATACGAAACAAGTAGATAACCTTGCTGAATTCTTTCCACGCAAAATATTCAAGATTTTTCAGAAAAAATCTCTAAAAACGTTTCAGGACCTCATAGATTGTAGAGATTTTTATTCTTTAATCTACTTCTCTGGAAACGATATATATTCATTCCTTGGTGGATTCGAGGGGCTTTATAATCATCTGTATTCCTTAAACCGAGCACGTCTTTATTGGTTAAGCAAAGCAGATTCTAGCCCCGCAAAAGAATCTAGCATCAAAAAGTCCTTTCAATTCACTCTACTTAAAAAGATTTCGCGTTTGAAGAAGATGGAAAATGTCTTCGAATTCCATACTTTTGAAATTGCTCAATTTTTTGGACGGGATGTATCAAGGCTTCTTAAGGAAGCCGAATTAAACACCCTGAAAGATCTTATAGATTTTGACGATCTATATAATCGAGTCTCACTGTTTCCTCAAAACAATATACAAGAATTCAATCGTGAATTCTCGAAAGTCTATTATTGTTTTTGTTTTTTAGAAGAGATGAAAAAAAGAATAAAAAGAATATAAAGAAGAAAGTTTCTTTATGTTCTTTTTTTCAATTTAAGAAATACCAAGGTTCTACAAGGGCCTTGGTTCGATGTTATGATGTATTTAGACCTGTTTTTGATAGATCTATAGGACATAGAATAACAATCAATCTTTACCATGCAAAAAAAGGAGTAATCAGCTGTGATAGGTGAAAAAAAAAAAAGAATTGTCAAAAAAAGAATTGTAGTAAAGAAAAGATTTGTAGCTAAGCATTTATCGGAAACATTTGAAAAAATCAAAATGGGGGAGGAGAGAGAAATAATAGTCACTTGGTCTCGGGCATCAACTATTATACCCTCAGCCATACAATCATGAAACTTTTATTTTTTTATAAATACTCAGAGAGGTGCAATCGAACCTATGACCAATAAACATGAATGGAAATCTGTTTCCTTTATCCGCCAAAGTCGTAGTTTACATTATGGTCGTTTCATGCTATCGTCGCTTAAGGAAGGTCAGGCTAATATATTAGGTACTACCATACGAAGAGTTCTACTTGCAGAAATAAAAGGAACACGTATAACACATGCTACATTTCAATTGAAAGAAAAACAAGAAAAATCTTTTCATCAATATAGTACTATACCTGGTATAAGAGAATCTGTAGATGAAATATTACAAAATCTCAAGACAATTGTCTTGAAAAGCCTCACCAATCAAGTTATCAAAGCATCGATATCGATTTCGGAGAGTGGTCCAATGCTTTTTACTGCCAAAAATATAAACCTACCGGATTTTGTTCACATAGTCAACGAAGACCAACCTATTGCGTATATAACAGGACCAATAGATTTATCAATTGAATTGATATTAGAACGAGATAGAGGGTATCACCCTCGACACTTAGATACTGCTTCGAAGATTAGAAATCATAGGGGAATTAATGGATTTGAAAGTAGAAGTTTCAATGGAAATGTAAAAAGAAGTGTCGTCAATGACAATGTCAAATATGGCGATTATAGCGATGAAAATTGCAGTTTTACTTTTCCCATAGATAGCACATTTACTCCTGTGCTACAGGTCAATTATACGTATCATGCTAATAAACAGTATTATGATCCGCTTAAAAAAAAAATTGACTCCGAGGAAATACTATTTCTCGAGATATGCACGAATGGAAGTTTGACTCCTGTAGAAGCACTTCGTGAAGCTTGTCTTCATTTGATTGATTTTTTTCAAATTTTGCCCCTCTTATGAATATGAAGAAGAAAATCTCTTTTTGAGAGAAAGGGATGAAAAGGATTTCTTTTTGATATTTCAACAAATTTTTCAGAAATATCTGCGTATGGATATACAAAAGTCATGGTATAATATAAAACAAATCGTTATCAACACTCCGTATTTTTTTTGCAGGACATATAATGAATCAAATATCTTTCGGAGGAATCAAAAAAGATGAAACAAAATAAACTCAAAAAGATGATTACAAGTGGAGAACAAATGGAAGAGAAACGAAAAAATATAGAGAAAGAATTACTTGAAGAAGAACTAGATTTAGATCAAGAGGAACTGGATAAAATGAATGAAGATAAACTCGAATCAGATGAAGAGGAATTCAACAAATTGATTGGAAAGAAATATACTCGAAACGAAATAGAGCAACTATTTCTTCTCGCAGAAATAGAAACAAAAGCAGAAATAGAAGAAAAAGAAAAAAACCTTGCTTATGATGAAGATGCTAATCAAAATTCAAAAAAATCAATAAAATCAGAAGAATCAACTGAATCTGATGAATCACAAGAATCAGAAGAATCAACAGAATTTGAAGAATCACAAGAATCAGAAGAATCAACAAAATATGAAGAATCAGAACAATCAACAGAATCTGAGGAATCACAAGAATCAGAAGAATCAACAAAATATGAAGAATCAGAAGAATCAACAAAATATGAAGAATCAGAAGAATCAACAGAATCTGAGGAATCACAAGAATCAGAAGAATCAACAAAATATGAAGAATCAGAAGAATCAACAAAATATGAAGAATCAGAAGAATCAACAGAATCTGAGGAATCACAAGAATCAGAAGAATCAACAGAATCTGAAGAAGATATACCTTACATGGATAAGGTCGATTCTTATCAAAGAAAAACAGGTTTGACTGACGCTGTTCAAACAGGAATAGGTCAACTCGACGGTATCCCTGTAGCACTTGCGGTTATGGATTTTGAGTTTATCGGAGGAAGTATGGGATCGGTAGTGGGTGAAAAAATAACCCGTCTAATTCAATATGCTACGAGAAAATCCTTACCTCTCATCATTTGTTGTGCTTCTGGAGGAGCTCGTATGCAAGAAGGAAGTTTCAGCTTAATGCAGATGGGTAAAATATCTTCGACTTTATTGAATTTTCAATTCCATGAAAACTTATTTTTAGTGTCACTTCTGACATCGCCTACAACAGGTGGTGTCACAGCCAGTTTTGGAATGCTTGGCGATATAATTATTGGTGAACCAGATGCAACCATTGCATTTGCAGGTAAAAGAGTGATTGAAGAAGTAATGAAGATCGAAGTACCCGAGGGTGTACAGGAAGCTGAATACTTATTGGAAAAGGGCTCGTTGGATTCAATTGTACCGCGTAATCTTTTCAAAGGTGTTCTTAGTGAATTATTGGCGTTCCACGGTATCTTTCATTTTTCTAAAAATAGAGGAGGTTTATGCTAAAAATATTATCTGCATTTCTATTCGATTTATGGAATCGTTTTGTTATATTTTTTATTATGTTTTGCTCATTTTGGTTTGATCCACGATTTTATATCGTGGAACTTGATTCTTTCACGAATAATTTCGAATTGTACATTTTTTTCTATGTGTTCTATAAATTCGTGATAGAGATTTTTCTCTATTTTATAGGATGCATTTTGAAAATGTTCAAATTTCGGAATATTCATTTAGAAAACCAAATTGACCAATATGCTAAGCTCATTCACGGGCTTATGCTAGCCTATACATTAATGTCCATTAACGAAGATGAGTTAATGGAATTAATGTATAGCGGTTTTTTTGTATTCCGATTCATTTTTTTGAGATTTCGTATTGATTTTCAATTCAAAATCTTTTATCGCAGATTTTTGATTATATTGATTCTAATCCTTATTTTCAAGATAATCAAAAACTTTTTTGATAAGTGAGAAAATCTTTTTGAAATGAACTCTGATATGATAAATAATAAGATTTCGAGTATTTTTATATCCCTAAAACTAATAAAGAAGACTCATCTGTCTGGAAAAAAGAATGATTCTTTCTTTTAATGGGTCTTCTCCTTTTCTTTCTTTGACACTTTCTTTATTTTCATATATTGTATTTATTCTGACCTCGATACTTAAGAAAGCTAAAGCCAACCGATAATATGGGATTTTATCCCGTCTGAGTTCTGATAATAAATGATCTTATATCGTATATTAGAATTCACTAACGTCTTATTTTCTAATGAATAAAGGAGACTCGTATGGAACAAGTTCAAGTTAGAAATAGCAGCTTTTCAGATAAGTTTTATTATTCCGTAATAGTACGTACATGTTTTCAAAAAGACAATTATGATTCTTTGATTCGTTTTTTTCTTTTATGTTCATACAGCGATTTATATATTTATAACCAAGATCAAGAATATAACCTACCCGTTCATCCCAAAATTTTTGAATTGATGATAGGATATCCTATTTTAATTAAAGCATTTCTAGTTTTAAGATTGAAAATCCACGAAAAGGACAAACTTTACAATTTTGTAATAAAAGATATAAAAAAGTATTTTTCTATTGCTCAGAGTGCTTATGATAATAGAAATTCAGAATACCAAAATAATCTTAAGCCAGAGGAGCCAGAGGAGCCAGAGGAACCAGAGGAGCCAGTTGATCCAAAGGATGTATTTGCGCCATTCGGTCATTTATGGACTTATTGTGAAAATTGTGAGACATCCATTTACAAAAAATATGCGCAAAAAAACAAATATATTTGTCAACATTGTGGATTTCATTTACAAATGGAGAGTTTCGATCGAATCGAATCTTTTATTGATTCGGGTACTTGGGATTCTATGGATGAGAATATGGTTTCTACTGATCCCTATGAGATTCTTAGAAAAAACCTTGCGTCTGCTTCAAAAGATTCTGAAGAATTTATCGAATCACAAGAAGCAGATGAATTTGATAAAGGAGGGCCGTATGAGAAATCGAAATAACCTCAAAAAGGAATTTATTTTGAGGATCGTCAAGAATTCTCGAAATATGATAAAATCAATCCAATCTCAAGATATGAGATTGATTTTAATAATATCGGTGTATATTTGTATAGGAATAATATTATTAATTATCTTAATTAAGATAATTAATAATATTATTCCTAGATTGAAACCGGTATTTTCGATAATTCAATTGATACTTTCGATGATCCTCTTTATCTTAAAATTGATATTTTCGATAATCCTCTTTATCTTAAATAGCATAATTAAGTTCATTATTTCTATCATCAATATCATGATAGAAATAATGAAATTTATTATTAAATTTCTTTTGAAAATAATTAATAATTATATATATTTTGAAAATAATTATATATATTTTAAATGAAATATTAAGACTTTTAAGATAAAAAGGATTATCGAAAATACACATGCTACATTTCAATTGAAAGAAAAACAAGAAAAATCTTTTCATCAATATAGTACCATACCTGGTATAAGAGAATCTGTAGATGAAATATTACAAATGCAGGTTAAAGAGTGATTGAAGAGATCTATCTCCTTCTATCCAAATCAAATCCTCCATTTGATTTGGATAGAATAAGAAAGTAGTATATGAATCAATCCAAGTTTTTGTGTATACTAGATTCAAATAACTGGCATAATTCTGATTTTTTGATTTTTCCTGATCGGAAAAATCATCCATGAAAAAGAAAGAAAAAAGATAGAAAAATTTGGTTTTTTATGGTCAAAAATTCATTCACTCCTATTATTTCACAAGAAGAAAATAAGGGTTCTGTTGAATTTCAAGTATTCAGTTTCACCAATAAGATACAGAGGCTTACTTCCCATTTAGAATTGCACAAAAAAGATTTTTTATCGGAAAGGGGTCTACGAAAAATTCTGGGAAAACGTAAACGGTTGCTGGCTTATTTGTCAAAGAAAAATCGAGTACGTTATAATAAATTAATTGATCAGTTGAATATTCGAGAGCCACAAACTCGTTAATTTCATTGTTTGAATTTTTTTTAGTAGTATTCGATTTTTCATTTTGATGAGCCTCACTTTGAGGAATTCATGGAATAATGAATTCAGGAAGAAAAGATATGACTGTACCGGTTACAAGAAAAGATATCATGATAGTCAATATGGGTCCTCACCACCCATCAATGCATGGTGTTCTTCGACTGATCCTTACTCTCGATGGTGAAGATGTTATTGATTGTGAACCCATATTGGGCTATTTACACAGAGGAATGGAAAAAATAGCGGAAAACCGAACAATTATACAATATCTACCTTATGTAACACGGTGGGATTATTTAGCTACTATGTTCACAGAGGCAATAACGGTAAATGCACCAGAAAAATTGGAAAATGTTCAAGTACCTCAAAGAGCTAGCTATATCCGAGTTATTATGCTGGAATTGAGCCGTATAGCTTCTCATTTGTTATGGCTTGGACCTTTTATGGCAGATATCGGTGCACAGACTCCTTTCTTCTATATTTTCAGAGAGAGAGAATTGATATACAACCTATTCGAAACCGCCACAGGTATGCGAATGATGCATAATTATTTCCGCATCGGGGGGGTAGCTGCTGATCTACCTTATGGATGGATAGAGAAATGTTTCGATTTCTGCGATTATTTCTTAACAGGAGTTGTTGAATATCAAAAACTGATTACACGGAATCCCATTTTTTTGGAACGAGTGGAAGGAGTGGGCATTATTCGTGGAGAAGAAGCAGTAAATTGGGGTTTATCCGGGCCAATGTTACGAGCTTCTGGAATCCAATGGGATCTTCGTAAAGTTGATAATTATGAGTGTTACAATGAATTCGATTGGGAAATCCAATGGCAAAAAGAAGGAGATTCATTAGCTCGTTATTTAGTACGAATCGGTGAAATGAGGGAATCCATAAAAATGATTCAACAGGCTCTAGAGGGAATTCCTGGAGGACCCTATGAGAATTTAGAAGTCCGACGCTTTGATAGAGCAAAGAATTACGAATGGAATGATTTTGCATATAGATTTATAAGTAAAAAACCTTCACCCAATTTTGAATTGTCGAAACAAGAACTTTATGTGAGAGTGGAAGCCCCAAAAGGGGAATTAGGGATTTATTTGATAGGAGATAATAGTGTTTTCCCCTGGAGATGGAAAATTCGTCCACCCGCTTTTATCAATTTGCAAATTCTTCCTCAGCTAGTTAAAAGAATGAAATTGGCTGATATCATGACGATATTAGGTAGTATAGATATCATAATGGGAGAAGTTGATCGTTGAAATGATAATTGATACGACAGAAGTACAAACTATCAATTCTTTCTCTACATTGGGATTTTTCAAAGAAGTCTATGGACTGATATGGATTGTACCTATTTTGACCCTGATATTGGGAATCACAATAGGGGTACTAGTAATTGTTTGGTTAGAAAGAGAAATATCTGCAGCGATCCAACAGCGTATTGGGCCTGAATATGCTGGTCCGTTGGGAATTCTTCAAGCTATAGCAGATGGGACTAAATTACTTTTGAAAGAGGATCTCCTCCCATCTCGAGGAGATATTCGTCTGTTTAGTGTTGGACCGTCTATAGCAGTCATATCAGTTCTACTAAGCTATTTAGTAATTCCTTTTGAGTATCGTCTTGTTTTAGCTGATCTCGATATAGGTGTTTTTTTATGGATCGCCATTTCAAGTATTGCTCCTATTGGTCTTCTTATGTCAGGATATGGATCGAATAATAAATATTCCTTTTCAGGTGGTCTACGAGCTGCTGCTCAATCTATTAGTTATGAAATACCATTAACTCTATGTGTATTATCAATATCTCTACGTGTGATTCGTTGGAATATGAACTTTTACCTCTTTTTCTTCTAGAAATCAAAGAACAAAAAGAGGTTCAATGTATTAAATAGATATTCTCATTTTTTTATTCAGCATTCAGGTTGATGAGTTAAATCAGATAGTTATATGAGTGAAACAAAACAGCTTATCCATTTGTAGTAAGAAGAAAAAATCTCATTCCCTGTGTACAAGAATCAAGTTGAAGTAAACATAAGCAGCGTAACCTGTTTACCCCAAGATTCCGATTTTTTGATTAGTCATCATATCTTGAAGCGGGTGCAAACAAAAGATCAACTGTATGGAGTTTCTACTACTTTCTTGTATTTATTACTATACCGGCGATCAATCAAAAGTCAGTGGACAGTTAGGAACACCAAGGTACACAAAAGATTAGTAATCGAGATAATGTAAGGTATCAAAAAAGAGGTTTTTCCACATAAAACGAATCATAATAAGGACTTGAAATTGGTAGAAATGATCAAGTAGTACTTCCCTACGATTCCGATCTAGAGTATGCTCCTATTCACTGATTAAAGAAATGACTATCAAGAACGAATTAATCTTTTATTTTTTTTTGAAGTACCCTCCCCTGAGACAGAAGAAGAGGAAAAAAGAAATGGAATGCCATATATGGAATGAATAATAAAAAAAAATCTTTCTTTATTCTTTCTTCCATATTCATACATATACAATTCTTATCATGATTCATGAACTAATGCCTAATTCTTTCTATTTATTGATATAACGAGTATTTTATTGAAAGATTCAGTTATTACCGAACAAAGAGAGATTCTCATTATAAAGGATAAGATCAATTCGGAAGCAACTTTTTGATTATTCCAGCAGACAGAATTCCATTGGTCTTGGGACTCTCCGATGTATCTTTATTCTATCTACCCCAAAGAAAGATGCCGATAATACCGAACTAGTCCTTACATTTTTTGTGGCCATAGAGGAGCTGTATGAAGCTGAGGTTTCATGTACGGTTTTGAAATAGCGATGAAAACAGTGATGTTATTTTCGACTATGATTATCTAACAGTTCAAGTACAGTTGATATAGTTGAAGCACAGTCCAAATATGGTTTTTGGGGGTGGAATCTGTGGCGTCAGCCTATAGGCTTTCTAGTTTTTCTAATTTCTTCTCTAGCCGAATGTGAGAGATTGCCCTTTGATTTACCAGAAGCAGAGGAGGAATTAGTAGCAGGTTATCAAACCGAATATTCGGGTATCAAATATGCTCTCTTTTATCTTGCTTCTTACCTAAATCTATTAGTTTCTTCATTATTTGTCACAATTCTTTACTTAGGTGGGTGGAATTTCTCTATTCCGTACATATCTATTCCTGAACTTTTCAGAATAAATAAAATGGTTGGAATTTTTGGAATGACAATTGGTATCTTTATTACATTAGCTAAGGCTTATTTTTTTCTCTTAATTTCTATCACAACAAGATGGACTTTACCGAGGATGAGAATAGACCAGTTATTAAATCTTGGATGGAAATTTCTTTTACCTATTTCTCTAGGTAATCTGTTATTAACAACTTCTTCTCAACTTGTCTCACTATAAATAACAGAATACGATAACAAGATTCTCGATTCATAATCTCTCTCAAACAAGAGAAAGAAACTCCCATTTTCTCATTGATATTTACAATATGTTCCCTATGGTAACTGGGTTCACGAATTATGGTCAACAAACAATACGAGCTGCAAGGTACATTGGTCAAAGTTTCATAATTACCTTATCCCACACAAATCGTTTACCTGTCACTATTCAATATCCTTATGAAAAATCGATCATGTCAGAGCGTTTCCGGGGTCGAATCCACTTTGAATTTGATAAATGTATTGCTTGTGAAGTATGTGTTCGTGTATGCCCGATAGATCTACCCGTTGTTGATTGGAGATTGGAAAGAGATATTAAAAAGAAACAATTGCTTAATTATAGTATTGATTTCGGGGTTTGTATATTTTGCGGTAATTGTGTCGAGTATTGTCCAACAAACTGTTTATCAATGACTGAAGAATATGAACTTTCTACTTATGATCGTCATGAATTGAATTATAATCAAATTGCTTTAGGTCGGTTACCAATCTCCATAATTGGAGATTACACAATTCAAACTGTTATGAATTCGACTCAAATCCAAAGAGACAAAGAGAATTCCTTTGATTCAAGAACGATTACTAATTACTAAGATTTTTTTTGGTTAGTCAGTAACTACAAAGAAAACTAATAACTATTGATTGTCGAAAATATTGAAACTGAGAATCTATTTTTCGTGATGGGATGATTTCGAAATATACCATTTGAACCACTATTCAAACTAGTCTTTTTTCGGATAAAGATTCTATTTACATTAATCCATATTCCCATTTCATTCTATGACAAATGGATCATAAACTATATTATATACAAGAAGAAAAGAGGGTAACCCCTTTTCCTTTCCTGGACCTTTTAGTACGGTCATGATATATTTTAAGTTCTTTGTTTTTTTTTATACATAATGGATTTACCTGGACCAATACATGATATTCTTGTGGTATTTCTGGGATCAGTTCTTGTATTAGGGGGTCTAGGGGTAGTATTACTTACCAATCCAATTTATTCTGCCTTTTCGTTGGGATTGGTTCTTATTTCTATATCTTTATTCTATATTTCATTGAACTCCTATTTTGTAGCTGCCGCACAGCTCCTTATTTATGTCGGAGCCATAAATGTATTGATCTTATTTGCTGTAATGTTCATGAATGGTTCAGAATATTCCAAAGATTCCTATCTTTGGACCATTGGAGATGCGGTAACTTCACTGGTTTGTACAACTATTCTTTTTTCACTAATGACTACTATCCCAGATACATCATGGTACGGGATTCTTTGGACTACAAGATCAAACCAAATTATAGAACAGGACCTCATAAATAACGTTCAACAAATTGGGATTCATTTAGCAACAGATTTTTTTCTTCCCTTTGAACTCATTTCTATAATTCTTTTAGTTTCCTTGATAGGTGCAATTACTATGGCTCGACAATAATAAATACTTAGAACGATTCCAAATTCTTAGAATTCTCAATTCTAAATAAAAAAACTCTAAATTTTTGGTCCTTTTTTATTTTTTACCTTATCTTAATCTCTTTTTTCCTTATTTCATTTCCTAAAAAAAGTAAAATTTATTATGTGGGAAATCAAAATATCTTTATCCATACTATTTTAATCAATCAAAAAAATATTTTATCTTTATTACTTTATTGATATATCTTTATTACCTTATTTTTAATAATAAATTAAAAAATTTTAAATTTTTATATTTGACTTAAAGTGTTATTGTCTTATTTCTTATTTATTTTTTACATTATTCTTGAACTTAAAATATTTTAATAAAGATTAAGAATTGGTGGATCAAAATTTCAGAAAAGAAAAAAATATAAATTAACAATTAATCTTCTTAATATCTTATGGAACATATATATCAATACGCATGGATAATACCTTTTCTTTCACTTCCAGTTCCGATATCCATAGGGCTTGGACTTTTACTTATTCCGACAGCAATAAAAAATATTCGTCGTATATGGGCTTTTCCAAGTATTTTCTTTTTAATAATAACTATGATATTTTCCTTGAATTTTTCTATTCAAGAAATAAATGGGAGTTTGATTTATCAATACCTATGGTCTTGGACCATTAATAAGGATTTTTCCTTAGAATTCGGATATTTGATTGACTCACTTACCTCAATTATGTTAACACTCATTACTACTGTTGGAATCACAGTTCTTATTTATAGTGACAATTATATGTCTCATGATCAAGCATATTTGAGATTTTTTGCTTATTTGAATCTTTTCAATGCTTCTATGTTGGGACTAGTTACAAGTTCAAATTTAATACAAATTTATATTTTTTGGGAAATAGTCGGAATATGCTCCTATTTGCTAATAGGATTTTGGTTTACACGGCCACTCGCTGCAAATGCCTGCCAAAAAGCTTTTGTAACTAATCGTGTAGGCGATTTTGGTTTATTATTAGGAATTTTAGGTTTTTATTGGATAATTGGTAGTTTCGAATTTCGAGATTTATTTGAAATAACTAATAATTTAATCCAAAAAAATGGAGTAAATTCTTTATTTACTACTTTATGTACCTTTTTATTATTTGTTGGTGCAATTGCTAAATCCGCACAATTCCCACTTCACATATGGTTACCTGATGCCATGGAAGGACCCACCCCTGTTTCTGCTCTTATACACGCTGCTACCATGGTAGCAGCGGGGGTTTTTCTTGTAGCTCGACTCTTTCCTCTTCTCTTAATAACACCTAATATAATGCATATTATTTCTTTAATAGGTTTAATAACATTATTCTTAGGAGCTACTTTGGCTCTTGCTCAAATAGACATTAAAAGAAGTTTAGCCTATTCTACAATGTCTCAATTGGGTTACATTATACTAGCTTTAGGTATAGGTTCGTCTCGAACTGCTTTATTTCATTTGATTACCCATGCTTACTCTAAGGCTTTATTGTTTTTAGGATCTGGATCTATTATTCATTCAATGGAACCTGTTGTTGGATATTCACCGTATAAGAATCAAAATATGGTTCTTATGGGTGGTTTAACTAAATATATTCCAATTACAAGAACTGCCTTTTTATTGGGTACACTGTCTCTTTGTGGTATTCCACCCCTTGCCTGTTTTTGGTCTAAAGATGAGATTCTTAGTAATAGTTGGTTGTATTCTCCAATTTTCGGGATAATAACTTACTTCACAACAGGATTAACAGCATTTTATATGTTTCGAGTATATTTACTTACTTTTGATGGATATTTGCGTATTCATTTTCAAGGTTACAGTAGTACTAAAACAAATTTGTTTTATTCAATATCTCTATGGGGTAAAAGTATGTCCAAAAGATCAAACACCGATATAAATTTGCCTTTATCAACAATACATAAAAAAGTTTCCTTTTTTTTTAAAGAAAAAAAAAATAACGTAAAAAATAAGATATATTACTTTAATACTTTTTTTACAAATAAATATACTTCTATATATCCTCATGAATTAGACAATACTATGCTCTTTCCTCTTCTCCTATTAGTACTTTTTACTATGTTCATTGGTTCAATAGGAATTTGCTTTGATCCAAGAGGAATAGATCTTGATTTATTATCGAAATGGTTAACTTTATCAAAAGACCCTTTCATTGAAAGTTCAAATCAATGCGTAATTTTCTATGAATTCTTTCAAAATGTAATCATTTCAGTAAGTATAGCAACTTTTGGATTATGCATAGCATTCACTTTCTATGGATCTATAAATTCCTTTTTTCCGAATTTATATCTATTTAATTTTTTTCTTAAAAAAGGTATTAAAAGAAATTTTTTAGACCAAATACAAAATGCAATATATAATTGGTCATATAATCGTGGTTACATAGATATTGTTTATACTAGTGTTTTTACATTGGGTATAAGAAGATTAAGCAAGTTCACTGAATTTTTTGATAGACATATAGTTGATGGAATTCCAAATGGAATTGGTATTACAAGTTTTTTTATAGGAGAAGGAATTAGGTATATAGGAAATGGGAGAGTCTCATCTTATTTATTCTTTTATTTATCTTTTGTATCTTTCTTTTTTTTAATCTTCTTATTTTTTTCATTAATACACATTTAATATACATATATTTAAAAATGTTAGAAATTCTTTTATTTCTAATTGAAAAACATATGGAAATTGAAAACATATTGAAACACATATATTCTATAGAAGTATAGAAGGAAATCTTCTCTGTAGTTCAATAGATAACTAAATATCTTATAGTTGAGTAATATTAGTATTAGAAAAATATTAGTATTAGATAAAAATAAAATATATAATTAAAGTTTTATTGAAAGAATTCAATAGTCTTTTCTTTTTACTCAAGTTATATATAAATATATTATTCTTAACTTCAATAAGATTCTCCTAAGATTCTCCATTGTTTTTTTTATTATTTTATGCTCCTTTTCTTTCATTTAAATACCTAATAATATAAATGAAAATACATTATTTATTATTTTTTGAAAGTTAAATCAAAAAAATATCGAAGAGTTTTTTCCTCTTAGCTTAGATATTTTATTTATATTAGGAAATATAAAAAATGATATAATAAATAATTCTTAATTCTTTCTTTTGAACAAAAAATGTCTTTCACATAAAAAAAAATAAAAAAACTTCCTTTCAATGGCAGTTCCAAAAAAACGTACTTCTATGTCAAAAAAACGTATTCGTAGAAATATCTGGAGAAAAAAAGCATATTTAACTGTAGTAAAAACCTGTTCTTTAGTAAAATCACTTTCTATTGGAAATTCAAAAAGTTTTATTGAAAAAAAACCAAATAAAAGAACTTTTGGTTTTTACAGAATAGATAAATAGATATAGATTAAAATGCTATAGATTAGAGAACTAGCTTTGAAATAACTGATTCATATTAATTTCAATCTCTTATTTTTTGAATTATTTTTTTTTTTTAGTAAAATTTTGATTAGGATACACTCTAATTAGAACTAATATTTATTATTATATATAATATTTAGTTTTTCCTAAGACGGATATTTTAGAATTTTAAGTACTTAATTAATGAATTTTTCACAATAGAAGAAAAATCTTTTCTTTTTTCTATTGTGAAAAGTTTAATAGGACTTCAATCAATATAAATTGAGATTTATATATTCCCTATATATTTCTATTTTTATAGAAATTTTTATAATATTTTTATAATAGAGCTATAAATTTTTACCATTTTGCATTTATTTTTCTTATTTCTACTAAGTACTAAGATATTCAATAATTAATATGAAGAAATAAAAAAATTTTATTCTTATCATTCTTAATAAGAAAATAAGATAAATACAAAAAAAATGAAAAAATGAAAAATGGCAGTAATATATTATGTAAAAGAAGCAGGATTTTTTCTAAATAATCAATATAAGATGAAACAAATCTTCTTTATTGATTCTCAAGTTTCTTAGAATTTTTGAATCTTGACAATTAATCATGAATTCCATTATTATTGAAAATAAGCCGCCATGGTGAAATTGGTAGACACGCTGCTCTTAGGAAGCAGTACATAACGTATCTCGGTTCGAGTCCGAGTGGCGGCATGACTATATACATGTTCAAATATATTGAAAAATTCTAAATTCAAAATTTATTATCAAAAATTAATAATGTGATGTATAAAATTTATTTATTAATGTAATGAGAATTCTTTAATTGATTTTCAAAATTCTTATTTCAATATTGAATTTTTGAATCTTGACAACTTCTTATGAATTCAACTTGAATTTAAAATTCAAGTTACCATGTTTTCTATTAAAATTAGGAGACATGCTGTTCTTAGCAGTAACGAACATATCTAGGTTCGAGTCCGAATAGAATTTTGGAATCTTTACAACTTCTCATGATTCAATTAGAATTTAAAATAAGCCGCTATGCTATGGTGGACCAAGGTAGATATGATTGGTATAAACTGCCAATATGTTGTGTTCACACATTGCTGAGCTTGCAAGACAATTTTTTTCAGTGTCTGACGATTGACCACTGCTTAACAAAAGTAAAGCAGCAGTACGCTAGACTAGAGCAGGACGCTCCTCTGAGCAGTGGATTGGAGTATTTATTACCATTGCTTACTGTTGGAAGGTGAGCAGTATCTGCGCCTTCTGCAGTGTGGTACAATACGTGGACACACTGTTGTAAACAGCAGTTAGCTTATTGCTCTTACTACTAGTATTGTATTTATTAGTGATATTTTTAGTAAAAGCTTTCTTTGTGGTAAATGTTTCAAACCAGCTTCTTAATCGAAGTTTGAAACTAACTTCTTGGTTCGAATCCGAGTGGCGGCATGGCTTTATATATGTTAAAATATATTGAGAAATTCAAAATTCAAAATCCTGTAAGGAGAATTCTTTTATGATATTTCTAAATATAGAACATATATTAACTCATATATCTTTTTCAATTATTTCAATTGTCATTATAATTAATTTGATTACCTTATTATTTGGCGAAATTGTTGAATTACGTAATTCCTTAGAAAAAGGGATGATTATTATTTTTTTATCTACAACTGAATTATTAATTTTTCGTTGGATTTATTCAGGGTACTTTCCATTAAGTAATTTATATGAGTCTTTAATCTTTCTTTCATGTAGTTTTTGTGTTATTCATATGGTTCCAAAGACTCAGAATCATCAAAATGAGTTAAACACAATAACTACACCAAGTACCATTTTGACTCAAGGTTTTGCCACATCAGGTTTCTGTCTCTCAGCAGAAATGCATAAGTCCACAATATTAGCACCTGCACTACAATCTCAGTGGTTAATGATGCATGTAAGTATGATGTTGTTGAGTTATGGAGCTCTTTTATGCGGATCTTTATTATCAGTTGCTCTTTTAACTCTTACATGTCAGAAAAAAATTAATTTTGAGAAATTACGTCATTCCGTTCCAAACGGCCAAATTCATTATTGGAAAGAAAAGATAAATATTTTGAAAAAAAACTCCTTTGCTTTATCTCCAAACTATTACAAATATGAATTAATTGAGCGTTTGGATTATTGGAGTTATCGTGTTATTAGTTTCGGATTTATCCTTTTAACCTTAGGTATTCTTTGTGGAGCAGTATGGGCTAATGAAGCTTGGGGATCCTATTGGAATTGGGATCCAAAAGAAACTTGGGCATTTATAACTTGGATTATATTTGCAATTTATTTGCATATTAGAATGAATCAAAACTGTAAAGGTAAAAATTCTGCGTTTATAGCTTCTATTGGATTTCTTATTATTTGGATATCTTACTTTGGTATCAATCTTTTAGGAATAGGTTTACATAGCTACGGTTCATTCAGATTTATATAAAAATTGAATTTTTATATTAAAAAACAGACCCATATCTATATCTATAGGAATTAATTAAGGAAAAACTAAAAGAAAAAAGATTTTTTTATATTATATAAAAAAAATATATATATATAAATCTTTATATTGAGTTTTTGAGAATTTTAAAAGAATTCTCAAAAACTCAACATATATCTTCTCGGATTAGAATTTCATTCGTTTTAGAATAAAACGAAAAAATCTTTTATAATTTATAAAATTTCAATAGAAAAATTCTATTTTATTTTTTATTATAGATAGAAGCTTCAATTTTATTCCAAATGAATAAAATACTATCTATGATAATAGATAGACAAGATAGTTTGCACTCTCTCAATGGATAATGATAAAATAAAATCAGGATAAATACCAATTCCTATTATTGGTAAAAAAAGACAGGTTGAAAGAAACACTTCTCGTGATCCAGAATCCGAATCAAAAAAATTCGAGTTTGAAATATGAAATAACTTGTAGCCATAGAACATCTGACGTAATATAGATAAAAAATAAATTGGGGTTAATATTATTCCAACAGCCATTACGAAAGTAGTTATGATTTTTGGTATTAAAAAATATTTTTGACTAATAATAAGTCCCATGAATACTAAAAATTCTGCAATAAAACCGCTCATTCCTGGTAATGCAAAAGAAGCCGTCGAAAAACTACTGAACAAAGCAAATATTTTAGGCATTGAGATAGATATCCCTCCCATTTCTTCAAGATAAAAAAAATGAATTCTATCACAACTCGTCCCTACCAAGAAAAAAAACGCAGCACCAATAAATCCATGAGAAAGCATTTGTAAAATAGCTCCATTTAGTCCTATGTCGGTTATAGAACCAATTCCTATAGCTATAAAACCCATATGAGATACAGAAGAATATGCTATTCTCTTTTTTAAATTGCGTTGACCAAGAGAAGTTGAAGCTCCGTAAATAATTTGTATCGTTCCTATTATTACCAACCAAGGAGAAAATATAGAATGAGCATGGGGTAATAATTCCATATTAATCCGAATTAATCCATATGCTCCCATTTTCAATAAAATACCAGCTAAGAGCATACATGTACTATAATGTGCTTCTCCGTGGGTATCTGGTAACCATGTATGCAAGGGTATAATTGGCAATTTGATAGCATATGCAATAAGAAAGCCGATATAAAATGTGATTTCTAATACGATAGGATATGATTGATTAATTAATCTTTCAAAATCTAGTACTGGTTTATTGGAAGCATACAAACCCATACCTAGAACTCCAGTTAATAAAAAGATAGATCCTCCTGCTGTGTATAAAATGAATTTAGTAGCCGAGTAAAGACGTTTCTTACCCCCCCACATGGATAAAAGTAAGTAAATGGGAATTAATTCTAGTTCCCACATGATAAAGAAAAGTAAAAGGTCTTGAGAAAAAAATAATCCCATTTGACCACTATACATTGCTAACATTAGAAAATAAAACAATTGGCAATTTCGAGTAATTGGCCAAGCTGCTAAACTGGCTAAAGTAGTAATAAAGCCTGTGAATAAAATAAGTTCTATGGAAAGCCCATCAACTCCCAATCTCCACTGGAAATCAAAAATATCTATCCATTTAAGATTTTCTGTAAGTTGGATTAATTTATCATCAAATTGGAAATAAAAAAAAAATACATAAGCTGTTAGAATAAGTTCTAGTAAACATATACATAGAGTATACCATCGATAGATCTTGTTCCCTTTGTAAGGAAAAAAGAAAATAAAAGAACCTGCAAATATGGGAAAAACAACAAGTATTGTTAACCAAGGAAAAAAATTCATGAATGATTAAGAGTGAAATACATTTTGACCAGAGAAACCCGTGCTCGAGATTATAGCTTTCATCGAGTACGGATTTTTTCGGTAAATAGGAATCAAATGATTCAGGTGGAACTTTTTGTAACGTATCAATAAGCTAGAGCCATGCTACGAGTTGTTTCAGGCCCTAGATAAACACGGATACTTAAAAAATCTGTTGGACAGGCAGATTCACATCTTTTACAACCTACACAATCTTCCGTTCTTGGTGCGGAGGCAATTTGCTTGGCTTTACATCCATCCCAAGGTATCATTTCCAATACATCCGTAGGACAAGCTCGCACACATTGAGTACATCCTATACAGGTATCATAAATTTTTACTGAATGTGACATTGAATTTCTAAATTAGAATTTTGAAAATTAAAAATTTTCGATCTGGTCAAAGTAGTAAACGAGTAAATTATATTCTAGACACCAGATGAAGCAGTGGTTCATTAAAAATTTTTCAATAAATTGAAATAATTTTTATAATGGAATCTACTTAAAAAAAAGGCCAAAAGATTGAGAATTTGATCTCAACAATAGAATTACACGTACTAAATGCGAATTTTTTCACGAATTGGTTTTTCTTGTTTCACTAAGAATAATTCAATTCAAAAAGTTATTAAAACAAATAAAAGAATCAGTAAAAAAAATTCAATTAATAAATTTTTTAAAATAAAGTATAGAAATTAAGCTTTTTTGGATAGTTTATCTATGTGGTAAATATAACTAATTTTTTAATAAATTTGATTGATTAATACTAGTTGATTTTCTGTTATGATAAATGGATGAAACAATTGCTAATCCAATAGCAGCTTCAGCAGCTGCAATAGCTATAACAAAGATGGATAAAATGTCTCCTTTTAATTGTCGATTATCAAACATGTCAGAAAAAATTAAAAGATTTATATTAACGGAATTAAGTACAAGTTCAAGGCACATAAGTGCCCTAACCATGTTTCGACTTGTAATTAATCCATAGAGACCAATAGAGAATAAGTAAACACTCAAAAAAAGCATGTGTTCAAACATCATTAATTGACTCCTTAAATTTATATTTATAATTAATTATAAAAATTAAATAAATATTTTGATTTACTATATTTTTATTTACAAAATATTGCTATTTATATTGCTATTTTATATTTTAGACTTACTTTTTTATTTCATATTTTTTTATACTTGCTTATTTTATATATTTTTTTTTTAATTGAATATAAAACTTAATTGCTTAATATTTTCAATTGAATTGCTATTTACTTAAATAACTATATTTAGTTTTAGACCAAAAATTTAGAGTTTTTTTATTTAGAATTGAGAATTCTAAGAATTTGGAATCGTTCTAAGTATTTATTATTGTCGAGCCATAGTAATTGCACCTATCAAGGAAACTAAAAGAATTATAGAAATGAGTTCAAAGGGAAGAAAAAAATCTGTTGCTAAATGAATCCCAATTTGTTGAACGTTATTTATGAGGTCCTGTTCTATAATTTGGTTTGATCTTGTAGTCCAAAGAATCCCGTACCATGATGTATCTGGGATAGTAGTCATTAGTGAAAAAAGAATAGTTGTACAAACCAGTGAAGTTACCGCATCTCCAATGGTCCAAAGATAGGAATCTTTGGAATATTCTGAACCATTCATGAACATTACAGCAAATAAGATCAATACATTTATGGCTCCGACATAAATAAGGAGCTGTGCGGCAGCTACAAAATAGGAGTTCAATGAAATATAGAATAAAGATATAGAAATAAGAACCAATCCCAACGAAAAGGCAGAATAAATTGGATTGGTAAGTAATACTACCCCTAGACCCCCTAATACAAGAACTGATCCCAGAAATACCACAAGAATATCATGTATTGGTCCAGGTAAATCCATTATGTATAAAAAAAAACAAAGAACTTAAAATATATCATGACCGTACTAAAAGGTCCAGGAAAGGAAAAGGGGTTACCCTCTTTTCTTCTTGTATATAATATAGTTTATGATCCATTTGTCATAGAATGAAATGGGAATATGGATTAATGTAAATAGAATCTTTATCCGAAAAAAGACTAGTTTGAATAGTGGTTCAAATGGTATATTTCGAAATCATCCCATCACGAAAAATAGATTCTCAGTTTCAATATTTTCGACAATCAATAGTTATTAGTTTTCTTTGTAGTTACTGACTAACCAAAAAAAATCTTAGTAATTAGTAATCGTTCTTGAATCAAAGGAATTCTCTTTGTCTCTTTGGATTTGAGTCGAATTCATAACAGTTTGAATTGTGTAATCTCCAATTATGGAGATTGGTAACCGACCTAAAGCAATTTGATTATAATTCAATTCATGACGATCATAAGTAGAAAGTTCATATTCTTCAGTCATTGATAAACAGTTTGTTGGACAATACTCGACACAATTACCGCAAAATATACAAACCCCGAAATCAATACTATAATTAAGCAATTGTTTCTTTTTAATATCTCTTTCCAATCTCCAATCAACAACGGGTAGATCTATCGGGCATACACGAACACATACTTCACAAGCAATACATTTATCAAATTCAAAGTGGATTCGACCCCGGAAACGCTCTGACATGATCGATTTTTCATAAGGATATTGAATAGTGACAGGTAAACGATTTGTGTGGGATAAGGTAATTATGAAACTTTGACCAATGTACCTTGCAGCTCGTATTGTTTGTTGACCATAATTCGTGAACCCAGTTACCATAGGGAACATATTGTAAATATCAATGAGAAAATGGGAGTTTCTTTCTCTTGTTTGAGAGAGATTATGAATCGAGAATCTTGTTATCGTATTCTGTTATTTATAGTGAGACAAGTTGAGAAGAAGTTGTTAATAACAGATTACCTAGAGAAATAGGTAAAAGAAATTTCCATCCAAGATTTAATAACTGGTCTATTCTCATCCTCGGTAAAGTCCATCTTGTTGTGATAGAAATTAAGAGAAAAAAATAAGCCTTAGCTAATGTAATAAAGATACCAATTGTCATTCCAAAAATTCCAACCATTTTATTTATTCTGAAAAGTTCAGGAATAGATATGTACGGAATAGAGAAATTCCACCCACCTAAGTAAAGAATTGTGACAAATAATGAAGAAACTAATAGATTTAGGTAAGAAGCAAGATAAAAGAGAGCATATTTGATACCCGAATATTCGGTTTGATAACCTGCTACTAATTCCTCCTCTGCTTCTGGTAAATCAAAGGGCAATCTCTCACATTCGGCTAGAGAAGAAATTAGAAAAACTAGAAAGCCTATAGGCTGACGCCACAGATTCCACCCCCAAAAACCATATTTGGACTGTGCTTCAACTATATCAACTGTACTTGAACTGTTAGATAATCATAGTCGAAAATAACATCACTGTTTTCATCGCTATTTCAAAACCGTACATGAAACCTCAGCTTCATACAGCTCCTCTATGGCCACAAAAAATGTAAGGACTAGTTCGGTATTATCGGCATCTTTCTTTGGGGTAGATAGAATAAAGATACATCGGAGAGTCCCAAGACCAATGGAATTCTGTCTGCTGGAATAATCAAAAAGTTGCTTCCGAATTGATCTTATCCTTTATAATGAGAATCTCTCTTTGTTCGGTAATAACTGAATCTTTCAATAAAATACTCGTTATATCAATAAATAGAAAGAATTAGGCATTAGTTCATGAATCATGATAAGAATTGTATATGTATGAATATGGAAGAAAGAATAAAGAAAGATTTTTTTTTATTATTCATTCCATATATGGCATTCCATTTCTTTTTTCCTCTTCTTCTGTCTCAGGGGAGGGTACTTCAAAAAAAAATAAAAGATTAATTCGTTCTTGATAGTCATTTCTTTAATCAGTGAATAGGAGCATACTCTAGATCGGAATCGTAGGGAAGTACTACTTGATCATTTCTACCAATTTCAAGTCCTTATTATGATTCGTTTTATGTGGAAAAACCTCTTTTTTGATACCTTACATTATCTCGATTACTAATCTTTTGTGTACCTTGGTGTTCCTAACTGTCCACTGACTTTTGATTGATCGCCGGTATAGTAATAAATACAAGAAAGTAGTAGAAACTCCATACAGTTGATCTTTTGTTTGCACCCGCTTCAAGATATGATGACTAATCAAAAAATCGGAATCTTGGGGTAAACAGGTTACGCTGCTTATGTTTACTTCAACTTGATTCTTGTACACAGGGAATGAGATTTTTTCTTCTTACTACAAATGGATAAGCTGTTTTGTTTCACTCATATAACTATCTGATTTAACTCATCAACCTGAATGCTGAATAAAAAAATGAGAATATCTATTTAATACATTGAACCTCTTTTTGTTCTTTGATTTCTAGAAGAAAAAGAGGTAAAAGTTCATATTCCAACGAATCACACGTAGAGATATTGATAATACACATAGAGTTAATGGTATTTCATAACTAATAGATTGAGCAGCAGCTCGTAGACCACCTGAAAAGGAATATTTATTATTCGATCCATATCCTGACATAAGAAGACCAATAGGAGCAATACTTGAAATGGCGATCCATAAAAAAACACCTATATCGAGATCAGCTAAAACAAGACGATACTCAAAAGGAATTACTAAATAGCTTAGTAGAACTGATATGACTGCTATAGACGGTCCAACACTAAACAGACGAATATCTCCTCGAGATGGGAGGAGATCCTCTTTCAAAAGTAATTTAGTCCCATCTGCTATAGCTTGAAGAATTCCCAACGGACCAGCATATTCAGGCCCAATACGCTGTTGGATCGCTGCAGATATTTCTCTTTCTAACCAAACAATTACTAGTACCCCTATTGTGATTCCCAATATCAGGGTCAAAATAGGTACAATCCATATCAGTCCATAGACTTCTTTGAAAAATCCCAATGTAGAGAAAGAATTGATAGTTTGTACTTCTGTCGTATCAATTATCATTTCAACGATCAACTTCTCCCATTATGATATCTATACTACCTAATATCGTCATGATATCAGCCAATTTCATTCTTTTAACTAGCTGAGGAAGAATTTGCAAATTGATAAAAGCGGGTGGACGAATTTTCCATCTCCAGGGGAAAACACTATTATCTCCTATCAAATAAATCCCTAATTCCCCTTTTGGGGCTTCCACTCTCACATAAAGTTCTTGTTTCGACAATTCAAAATTGGGTGAAGGTTTTTTACTTATAAATCTATATGCAAAATCATTCCATTCGTAATTCTTTGCTCTATCAAAGCGTCGGACTTCTAAATTCTCATAGGGTCCTCCAGGAATTCCCTCTAGAGCCTGTTGAATCATTTTTATGGATTCCCTCATTTCACCGATTCGTACTAAATAACGAGCTAATGAATCTCCTTCTTTTTGCCATTGGATTTCCCAATCGAATTCATTGTAACACTCATAATTATCAACTTTACGAAGATCCCATTGGATTCCAGAAGCTCGTAACATTGGCCCGGATAAACCCCAATTTACTGCTTCTTCTCCACGAATAATGCCCACTCCTTCCACTCGTTCCAAAAAAATGGGATTCCGTGTAATCAGTTTTTGATATTCAACAACTCCTGTTAAGAAATAATCGCAGAAATCGAAACATTTCTCTATCCATCCATAAGGTAGATCAGCAGCTACCCCCCCGATGCGGAAATAATTATGCATCATTCGCATACCTGTGGCGGTTTCGAATAGGTTGTATATCAATTCTCTCTCTCTGAAAATATAGAAGAAAGGAGTCTGTGCACCGATATCTGCCATAAAAGGTCCAAGCCATAACAAATGAGAAGCTATACGGCTCAATTCCAGCATAATAACTCGGATATAGCTAGCTCTTTGAGGTACTTGAACATTTTCCAATTTTTCTGGTGCATTTACCGTTATTGCCTCTGTGAACATAGTAGCTAAATAATCCCACCGTGTTACATAAGGTAGATATTGTATAATTGTTCGGTTTTCCGCTATTTTTTCCATTCCTCTGTGTAAATAGCCCAATATGGGTTCACAATCAATAACATCTTCACCATCGAGAGTAAGGATCAGTCGAAGAACACCATGCATTGATGGGTGGTGAGGACCCATATTGACTATCATGATATCTTTTCTTGTAACCGGTACAGTCATATCTTTTCTTCCTGAATTCATTATTCCATGAATTCCTCAAAGTGAGGCTCATCAAAATGAAAAATCGAATACTACTAAAAAAAATTCAAACAATGAAATTAACGAGTTTGTGGCTCTCGAATATTCAACTGATCAATTAATTTATTATAACGTACTCGATTTTTCTTTGACAAATAAGCCAGCAACCGTTTACGTTTTCCCAGAATTTTTCGTAGACCCCTTTCCGATAAAAAATCTTTTTTGTGCAATTCTAAATGGGAAGTAAGCCTCTGTATCTTATTGGTGAAACTGAATACTTGAAATTCAACAGAACCCTTATTTTCTTCTTGTGAAATAATAGGAGTGAATGAATTTTTGACCATAAAAAACCAAATTTTTCTATCTTTTTTCTTTCTTTTTCATGGATGATTTTTCCGATCAGGAAAAATCAAAAAATCAGAATTATGCCAGTTATTTGAATCTAGTATACACAAAAACTTGGATTGATTCATATACTACTTTCTTATTCTATCCAAATCAAATGGAGGATTTGATTTGGATAGAAGGAGATAGATCTCTTCAATCACTCTTTAACCTGCATTTGTAATATTTCATCTACAGATTCTCTTATACCAGGTATGGTACTATATTGATGAAAAGATTTTTCTTGTTTTTCTTTCAATTGAAATGTAGCATGTGTATTTTCGATAATCCTTTTTATCTTAAAAGTCTTAATATTTCATTTAAAATATATATAATTATTTTCAAAATATATATAATTATTAATTATTTTCAAAAGAAATTTAATAATAAATTTCATTATTTCTATCATGATATTGATGATAGAAATAATGAACTTAATTATGCTATTTAAGATAAAGAGGATTATCGAAAATATCAATTTTAAGATAAAGAGGATCATCGAAAGTATCAATTGAATTATCGAAAATACCGGTTTCAATCTAGGAATAATATTATTAATTATCTTAATTAAGATAATTAATAATATTATTCCTATACAAATATACACCGATATTATTAAAATCAATCTCATATCTTGAGATTGGATTGATTTTATCATATTTCGAGAATTCTTGACGATCCTCAAAATAAATTCCTTTTTGAGGTTATTTCGATTTCTCATACGGCCCTCCTTTATCAAATTCATCTGCTTCTTGTGATTCGATAAATTCTTCAGAATCTTTTGAAGCAGACGCAAGGTTTTTTCTAAGAATCTCATAGGGATCAGTAGAAACCATATTCTCATCCATAGAATCCCAAGTACCCGAATCAATAAAAGATTCGATTCGATCGAAACTCTCCATTTGTAAATGAAATCCACAATGTTGACAAATATATTTGTTTTTTTGCGCATATTTTTTGTAAATGGATGTCTCACAATTTTCACAATAAGTCCATAAATGACCGAATGGCGCAAATACATCCTTTGGATCAACTGGCTCCTCTGGTTCCTCTGGCTCCTCTGGCTCCTCTGGCTTAAGATTATTTTGGTATTCTGAATTTCTATTATCATAAGCACTCTGAGCAATAGAAAAATACTTTTTTATATCTTTTATTACAAAATTGTAAAGTTTGTCCTTTTCGTGGATTTTCAATCTTAAAACTAGAAATGCTTTAATTAAAATAGGATATCCTATCATCAATTCAAAAATTTTGGGATGAACGGGTAGGTTATATTCTTGATCTTGGTTATAAATATATAAATCGCTGTATGAACATAAAAGAAAAAAACGAATCAAAGAATCATAATTGTCTTTTTGAAAACATGTACGTACTATTACGGAATAATAAAACTTATCTGAAAAGCTGCTATTTCTAACTTGAACTTGTTCCATACGAGTCTCCTTTATTCATTAGAAAATAAGACGTTAGTGAATTCTAATATACGATATAAGATCATTTATTATCAGAACTCAGACGGGATAAAATCCCATATTATCGGTTGGCTTTAGCTTTCTTAAGTATCGAGGTCAGAATAAATACAATATATGAAAATAAAGAAAGTGTCAAAGAAAGAAAAGGAGAAGACCCATTAAAAGAAAGAATCATTCTTTTTTCCAGACAGATGAGTCTTCTTTATTAGTTTTAGGGATATAAAAATACTCGAAATCTTATTATTTATCATATCAGAGTTCATTTCAAAAAGATTTTCTCACTTATCAAAAAAGTTTTTGATTATCTTGAAAATAAGGATTAGAATCAATATAATCAAAAATCTGCGATAAAAGATTTTGAATTGAAAATCAATACGAAATCTCAAAAAAATGAATCGGAATACAAAAAAACCGCTATACATTAATTCCATTAACTCATCTTCGTTAATGGACATTAATGTATAGGCTAGCATAAGCCCGTGAATGAGCTTAGCATATTGGTCAATTTGGTTTTCTAAATGAATATTCCGAAATTTGAACATTTTCAAAATGCATCCTATAAAATAGAGAAAAATCTCTATCACGAATTTATAGAACACATAGAAAAAAATGTACAATTCGAAATTATTCGTGAAAGAATCAAGTTCCACGATATAAAATCGTGGATCAAACCAAAATGAGCAAAACATAATAAAAAATATAACAAAACGATTCCATAAATCGAATAGAAATGCAGATAATATTTTTAGCATAAACCTCCTCTATTTTTAGAAAAATGAAAGATACCGTGGAACGCCAATAATTCACTAAGAACACCTTTGAAAAGATTACGCGGTACAATTGAATCCAACGAGCCCTTTTCCAATAAGTATTCAGCTTCCTGTACACCCTCGGGTACTTCGATCTTCATTACTTCTTCAATCACTCTTTTACCTGCAAATGCAATGGTTGCATCTGGTTCACCAATAATTATATCGCCAAGCATTCCAAAACTGGCTGTGACACCACCTGTTGTAGGCGATGTCAGAAGTGACACTAAAAATAAGTTTTCATGGAATTGAAAATTCAATAAAGTCGAAGATATTTTACCCATCTGCATTAAGCTGAAACTTCCTTCTTGCATACGAGCTCCTCCAGAAGCACAACAAATGATGAGAGGTAAGGATTTTCTCGTAGCATATTGAATTAGACGGGTTATTTTTTCACCCACTACCGATCCCATACTTCCTCCGATAAACTCAAAATCCATAACCGCAAGTGCTACAGGGATACCGTCGAGTTGACCTATTCCTGTTTGAACAGCGTCAGTCAAACCTGTTTTTCTTTGATAAGAATCGACCTTATCCATGTAAGGTATATCTTCTTCAGATTCTGTTGATTCTTCTGATTCTTGTGATTCCTCAGATTCTGTTGATTCTTCTGATTCTTCATATTTTGTTGATTCTTCTGATTCTTCATATTTTGTTGATTCTTCTGATTCTTGTGATTCCTCAGATTCTGTTGATTCTTCTGATTCTTCATATTTTGTTGATTCTTCTGATTCTTCATATTTTGTTGATTCTTCTGATTCTTGTGATTCCTCAGATTCTGTTGATTGTTCTGATTCTTCATATTTTGTTGATTCTTCTGATTCTTGTGATTCTTCAAATTCTGTTGATTCTTCTGATTCTTGTGATTCATCAGATTCAGTTGATTCTTCTGATTTTATTGATTTTTTTGAATTTTGATTAGCATCTTCATCATAAGCAAGGTTTTTTTCTTTTTCTTCTATTTCTGCTTTTGTTTCTATTTCTGCGAGAAGAAATAGTTGCTCTATTTCGTTTCGAGTATATTTCTTTCCAATCAATTTGTTGAATTCCTCTTCATCTGATTCGAGTTTATCTTCATTCATTTTATCCAGTTCCTCTTGATCTAAATCTAGTTCTTCTTCAAGTAATTCTTTCTCTATATTTTTTCGTTTCTCTTCCATTTGTTCTCCACTTGTAATCATCTTTTTGAGTTTATTTTGTTTCATCTTTTTTGATTCCTCCGAAAGATATTTGATTCATTATATGTCCTGCAAAAAAAATACGGAGTGTTGATAACGATTTGTTTTATATTATACCATGACTTTTGTATATCCATACGCAGATATTTCTGAAAAATTTGTTGAAATATCAAAAAGAAATCCTTTTCATCCCTTTCTCTCAAAAAGAGATTTTCTTCTTCATATTCATAAGAGGGGCAAAATTTGAAAAAAATCAATCAAATGAAGACAAGCTTCACGAAGTGCTTCTACAGGAGTCAAACTTCCATTCGTGCATATCTCGAGAAATAGTATTTCCTCGGAGTCAATTTTTTTTTTAAGCGGATCATAATACTGTTTATTAGCATGATACGTATAATTGACCTGTAGCACAGGAGTAAATGTGCTATCTATGGGAAAAGTAAAACTGCAATTTTCATCGCTATAATCGCCATATTTGACATTGTCATTGACGACACTTCTTTTTACATTTCCATTGAAACTTCTACTTTCAAATCCATTAATTCCCCTATGATTTCTAATCTTCGAAGCAGTATCTAAGTGTCGAGGGTGATACCCTCTATCTCGTTCTAATATCAATTCAATTGATAAATCTATTGGTCCTGTTATATACGCAATAGGTTGGTCTTCGTTGACTATGTGAACAAAATCCGGTAGGTTTATATTTTTGGCAGTAAAAAGCATTGGACCACTCTCCGAAATCGATATCGATGCTTTGATAACTTGATTGGTGAGGCTTTTCAAGACAATTGTCTTGAGATTTTGTAATATTTCATCTACAGATTCTCTTATACCAGGTATAGTACTATATTGATGAAAAGATTTTTCTTGTTTTTCTTTCAATTGAAATGTAGCATGTGTTATACGTGTTCCTTTTATTTCTGCAAGTAGAACTCTTCGTATGGTAGTACCTAATATATTAGCCTGACCTTCCTTAAGCGACGATAGCATGAAACGACCATAATGTAAACTACGACTTTGGCGGATAAAGGAAACAGATTTCCATTCATGTTTATTGGTCATAGGTTCGATTGCACCTCTCTGAGTATTTATAAAAAAATAAAAGTTTCATGATTGTATGGCTGAGGGTATAATAGTTGATGCCCGAGACCAAGTGACTATTATTTCTCTCTCCTCCCCCATTTTGATTTTTTCAAATGTTTCCGATAAATGCTTAGCTACAAATCTTTTCTTTACTACAATTCTTTTTTTGACAATTCTTTTTTTTTTTTCACCTATCACAGCTGATTACTCCTTTTTTTGCATGGTAAAGATTGATTGTTATTCTATGTCCTATAGATCTATCAAAAACAGGTCTAAATACATCATAACATCGAACCAAGGCCCTTGTAGAACCTTGGTATTTCTTAAATTGAAAAAAAGAACATAAAGAAACTTTCTTCTTTATATTCTTTTTATTCTTTTTTTCATCTCTTCTAAAAAACAAAAACAATAATAGACTTTCGAGAATTCACGATTGAATTCTTGTATATTGTTTTGAGGAAACAGTGAGACTCGATTATATAGATCGTCAAAATCTATAAGATCTTTCAGGGTGTTTAATTCGGCTTCCTTAAGAAGCCTTGATACATCCCGTCCAAAAAATTGAGCAATTTCAAAAGTATGGAATTCGAAGACATTTTCCATCTTCTTCAAACGCGAAATCTTTTTAAGTAGAGTGAATTGAAAGGACTTTTTGATGCTAGATTCTTTTGCGGGGCTAGAATCTGCTTTGCTTAACCAATAAAGACGTGCTCGGTTTAAGGAATACAGATGATTATAAAGCCCCTCGAATCCACCAAGGAATGAATATATATCGTTTCCAGAGAAGTAGATTAAAGAATAAAAATCTCTACAATCTATGAGGTCCTGAAACGTTTTTAGAGATTTTTTCTGAAAAATCTTGAATATTTTGCGTGGAAAGAATTCAGCAAGGTTATCTACTTGTTTCGTATTTAATTGCACTTCCAAGATTTTGATCCTGGCCATATTATCCAAAATACGCCAAAATTTACGATTGAAATTTTGCCTGTCAACCGTAGACCAGTCAACATTGAAATTTTCTCTTTTATCCCCAGACGAGAAAACATTTAAATTGATATGTAGATTAACATCCTGGAACTCGCAGCGACTAAGACTAAAAATAGACATCAATCCGGAAGAAAATAAGTCCTGGATTTGGTAGGAAGCGAATGCTTCTTCCGTCTCCAGAGTCCGCAAGTGAATAATCATATCAACAAGAACAGATTGATAAGATTTTTTGGTTTTTGTCATATTGCACCTCTCTTTAGTAGATATAAAATAAAAAAATAAAAGTTAAAGATATTAAATAAAAAAATAAAAGTTTCATGAATGTTTGGCCAACCATTGAGGGTAGAATAGTTGATGCCCGAGACCAAGTGACTATTAGTTCTCTCTCCTCCCCCTTTTTGATTTTTTCAAATGTTTCCGATAAATGCTTAGCTACAAATCTTTTCTTTACTACAATTCTTTCTTTGACAATTCTTTCTTTGACAATCCTTTTTTTGACAATCCTTTTTTTGACAATCCTTTTTTTTTCACCTATCACAGCTGATTACTCCTTTTTTTGCATGGTAAAGATTGATTGTTATTCTATGTCCTATTATAATAATTCAACAATTGGTTGTCAATAGTCAAAAATCTATCTTTTATTCACTTGAATAAGCAAACGTGAAAATCCATGATTTCTTGTCTTCATTCCTTTTTCTTCTATTTGATACACAGATTCTATTTGATACATAGATTGAAAGGCTTTTTTGATAGAGTAAGACAGAATGGATTCAAAAAAAAAGATGTCTGACATATATATTCGAGAGATTCATATATTATTCATATATTGATGATATGGAAATATCATCTTGCATATATATTATAGTATAATATAAAAATATTGATAATATGAGAATACTATCTTGCATATATGAAATGAGACGACACTACAACGAAGTTCCGAGAGTTACGAAGTAAGCTTGGGACTTATATTGTTTATTGGTTGAGAACAAAAGTTGAACTCTAAGAGGTAGAATCTGCCGTTGTTCCTCAGTAGCTCAGTGGTAGAGCGGTCGGCTGTTAACTGATTGGTCGTAGGTTCGAATCCTACTTGGGGAGATTGGATTAGTTCTTAATGAAAGAATAAAGAATTTCATTAAATAAAGGCTTTGCCTTAGCAGGAGGTAACCCCTTCCTCATCTTTATTTCTATTGCAAAAGAGCTTCTTTTATCAAATTCTGTTCTATAATAATGGATATTCTTAATAAGGAAGAAGGCTTTTTGGCTATGCTACTAATAATTATTACTTAATTCAAGAATAAATGTATAACTTTGTATTTAGGTATTTATTTTGATTTAGGTTTTTATTTGATTTTATTGGTATTGCAAAGATTTTTTCTCAATATTCGAAACCCTCATACAAGGGCCTTGGTTCCATGTTATGATGTATTTAGACCTGTTTTTGATAGATCTATAGGACATAGAATAACAATCAATCTTTACCATGCAAAAAAAGGGGGGGGGGGAAATAAAAAAAAAAGATAAAAAAAATAATTTTTTACTTTCGCAACCCTTGACAAATTGAATCTTATTTATTAAGCTGTTATATATATCAATTTTAAAACTACCAACTAAAAAAGGAGAAATTATGCTAACAAATAAAACGGGAAATTCCACAAGGCGTTTTGGAATTTTCTTCAAAAGAAGAAAAGTACTTTTGAATTTCACAAGACGGATTAGGATTTTTTTCAAAAGAAGAAAAGTACTTTTTATTGTAAAAAAAAAACTACTTTTTTTAGTAAAAAGAATTCTAATTCTACTATTTTTGGTAATAGTAACTCGATCTCGAGTAA